ATATACCCAATACGTCGAAACTCATTGCCCAAGGGTAGAGAAAGACCGTTTCCACATCAAAAACAACAAAAACTAGCGCAAACATGTAATAGCGTATTCGGAATTGTAACCAAGCCCCTCCCATGGGTTCTATACCGGATTCATAACTAGAAAGCTTCTCTGGTCCTTCACGAACCGGAGCTAAAAGTGCTGAAATCCAAAATGCTAAAATAGGAATAAGGCCTGCTATTAGTAGAAATGCCCAAAAAATATCATATTCGTGAAGCAGAAACATAAATGTACTCCCATTAATGTGGAATAGGCGGAACTGAATTAGTCAATTCAAGTCAGCATTGTCAATTTATACAGAACTTCTGTCTTTTCCTCGGTGAAACAAGAATCGGTTTTGCTCAAACCAAAGGGCTTAGTTTAGCCTTTGTTTACTCTTTGCCATGTCTTCTTTAAAGATTCATCCAATAGAATCCCGACTCCCTTTCTTTTTGATTTCCATTCTATTTAGATATGGTGGAGCCATAATTCTTATAGAAACAAAATTCTCTCGTTTCACTTTGTCTCATTTTCTCTAGAATCTCTAGAAAAAGGAATAAAAACGAAAATACTACGAATTAGGCTGCATACATTAGTCATCCTATCTTAATTAGGTTCTAATTCGTAGTAATTCTATAAAAATAAGGAACTCTATTTCAGAACGTAGATCAATTTAGATTTAGATAATCTATAGATAAGCAAAGTAATATACTTCAAACAAAGTAGGAATTTGCAAAATGGAGAACATCCTTGTAGTTATTATAGGGAAGTCTAGGGACTTGGAGCATATCCTATTTGAAGGAGGGTGGAATTCAAATCAGGTAAAGGATCTTTCCTTTTATTGCTTTGATAGAAATTCGTTTTTCTTTTCCTGTCTCTATAATTTTCGATGAGTGAGCCTGTGGTAATTATCTCTATTTTATGGCGTAGGCGACCGTCCAGTCTATAAACAAGTAGTAATAAGTAAATGAAAACTATACTAAAGGAAACGTAGGATATCTCTCCTAAAATCTAAAAAAGGGCATATTAGGGCTATACGGATTCGAACCGTAGACCTTCTCGGTAAAACAGATCAAACGGATTATTATCGAAATGATTCGAACTGTTTCAAAGACCCAACATGCATTTTTTTGCATTGGGCTCTTTCATCAACTGATAGAAAGATCAGTTAGTCCACCATAGTTTTTCTTTACGGAAAGATAATGAAATGGCTCCCTGTGCTCTGATTGATTATTTGTATTATAATCTATCTAGGAGCAATACCAAAGTGTTTCAAAGGAGGATTACCTTGACTTAGGTCTGCCTCTGGCCTAAATTAAATCAACCTAAGTGAAATAGAGTCTCTATCGTTCCACTACAAGAGTTGACTATGAGACTTCATACACCTTAAAGTTCATAGAACGAAAAGAATTTTTTGGAGAGGCCCTTATCCTCATTAAGCCTAGCATTTAGTGGGCTGGATATTTACCTTATCAACTAGCAAATCAATAAGGGTTCTATTTGATTAGGCACCTGAGTTGGCACCTGAATCGGACTGAACCAACTATTTGTCAGGCTACTGTTCTCCTATTCTCTCGAATCCATGAAGTAAGACATTGATTTTGCAATAAGATCCATTATGTTCATTGCATAATAAGCTCCCTTGAAAAGCATTGGCGCACGTGTAAACGAGTTGCTCTACCGAACTGAGCTATAGCCCTTGTCAGAAATATCTTAATATATAGATAATTTCTTGTCAAGATGAATATTCTCTAATAGTAGAGTATATCCTCTGATCTGTTTACTATATAACATACCAATAACGAAGCGGTATTTGCTTATAAAAAGGATTCGATCTATAATCGATCGAAGTAAAAGGTCTTCCTTTGTGGTGATAAATTGCCTACTTAACTCAGTGGTTAGAGTATTGCTTTCATACGGCGGGAGTCATTGGTTCAAATCCAATAGTAGGTAGGTAGGTAGAAAAATTACTAGATAGCATTGGACTTACTTCGCTTCGCTATCTAATAACTTTTTCTACCCCTCTTCCCTTTTTCTTTGTATCAACTAAACCGTTGGGTTGTCTTCAATTAGATGGGGGAATCCAATTAACAGCCTCGACTCGTATCCTAGCTCGTCTGAGAGCTAGCTTCGCTTCAACCAATTCTTTCGTACCCTCAGCTTTACTCACGTTAGCTTCGGCTATTTCAAGTGCCTGTTGAGCTTCTTCCGGATCAATGTCACTACCCAGTTCCGCATCATTTCCTAAAATGATGATCTCATTATTAACTATTCTGGCAAAACCGCTCCACAGAACCGCCGTTAACCATTGATCGTTGAGGAGGCGTATTCTCAAGGGACCCATATCTACAGCTGTGTTAATGGGGGCGTGGTTTGGTAATACACCAATTTGGCCACTATTAGTAGATAAAATGATTTCTTTCACTTCACAATCCCAAATAATTCGCTTAGGAGTCAGTACATAAAGATTTAATTTCATTTCTTCAATTTGTTCTCCTCTTCTAAGTTTATAGCTTTCGTGCTAGCTTCATCGATGTTACCCACCAAATAAAAAGCCTGTTCGGGTAGGCCATCTAATTCTCCGGAAAGGATTAGTTGAAATCCCCTAATTGTTTCCGCAAGACCAACATACTTTCCCGGAGAACCGGTAAAAACTTCTGCCACAAAAAACGGTTGTGATAAGAAGCGCTCAATTTTTCGTGCTCTTGCTACAGTTAAACGATCCTCCTCCGATAATTCATCCAACCCAAGAATTGCGATAATGTCCTGAAGTTCTTTGTAACGTTGTAAAGTTTGCTTAACTCTTTGCGCAGTTTCATAATGTTCGTTGCCAACGATCCGAGGTTGTAACATAGTTGAGGTTGAATCTAAAGGATCTACTGCAGGATAAATACCCTTGGAAGCTAATCCTCTGGAAAGTACGGTAGTAGCATCCAAATGCGCAAATGTTGTAGCAGGAGCAGGGTCGGTCAAATCGTCCGCAGGTACATAAACCGCTTGGATCGAAGTTATAGATCCCTTTTTAGTAGAAGTAATTCTTTCTTGCAAAGAACCCATTTCTGTACTAAGAGTAGGTTGATAACCCACTGCAGAGGGCATTCTCCCTAATAAGGCGGATACCTCTGATCCTGCTTGAACAAAACGAAAGATATTATCGATGAATAGAAGCACGTCTTGCTTATTAACATCTCGGAAATATTCTGCCATAGTTAGGGCAGTCAAACCAACTCTCATACGAGCTCCTGGCGGTTCATTCATTTGGCCATAGACTAGAGCTACCTTTGATTCCTCCAGATTTTTTTCATTAATTACTCCGGATTCCTTCATTTCCATATAAAGATCATTTCCTTCACGAGTCCGTTCCCCTACTCCGCCAAATACGGATACGCCTCCATGAGCTTTAGCAATATTGTTGATTAATTCCATGATGAGTACTGTTTTACCTACTCCAGCTCCCCCAAATAGTCCGATTTTTCCTCCACGCCGATAAGGAGCTAAAAGATCGACCACCTTAATACCAGTTTCAAAGATGGATAATTTCGTATCTAACTCGATAAAGGCAGGCGCAGATCTATGAATAGGGAATGTTGCACTAGTATCTACAGGACCCAAATTATCAACAGGCTCCCCCAGAACATTGAAAATTCGTCCGAGAGTAGCTCCACCGACAGGAACACTGAGAGGAGCTCCTGTGTCAATCACTTCCATTCCTCTCATCAACCCGTCTGTAGCACTCATAGCTACAGCTCTAACTCGATTATTTCCTAATAATTGTTGTACCTCACAAGTTACATTAATTTGCTTACCGTCAGTGTCTCGACTCTTTACTACCAAAGCGTTATAAATATAAGGTAACTTGCCCGGGGGAAAAGTGACATCCAGCACGGGTCCAATAATTTGATCGATACGCCCTGTACTTTTTTCTTCAATTGTAGAAACCCCGGGACGAGAAGTAGTAGGATTGATTCTCATAATTATCACATAATTTTCAAAAAAAGGAATTTATCGAAATTTTTCTTTTTTTCTTGTTGAATAATGCCAAATCAACATCAAAAAAAATATCCAAAAATCCAAAAGTCAAAAGGAAATGAATTAGTTAATTCAATAAGAGAAAAAAGGGGACCAGAACTTGATTTCGTTGCCCAAACGAATCCTATTCAATTTCAATCATTTACTCATGGAATGAGTCCGTCGGAAAGTTCAATCAATCTTTTTTTCATATACATTTTTCCTTTTGTGAAGGATCTGCGCCTACTCTACTTTCTTATCTAGGACTTCGATATACAAAATATATACTACTGTGAAGCATAGATTGCTGTCAACAGAGAATTTTCTTAGTATTTAGGTATAGGTATTTCCACTCAAAATAAGAAAAAGAGGGTCTATTAAGAACTTAATAAAGATTAATAAAGATTACGGGTTGATTTGGGTTGCGCTATATCTATCAAAGAGTATACAATAAAGATGGATTTGGTGAATCAAATCCATGCTTTAATAACAAAGCACGTTAACTTACCATAACAACAACTCAATTCCTATCGAATTCCTATAGTAGAATTCCTATAGGATAGAACGTACACAGGGTGTACGCATTATATATTAATGAAACATATTCATTAACCTAAGCATGCCCCCCATTTTCTTTAATGAGTTGATATTAATTGAATATGTTTTTTTTAGATTTTTGCAAAGGTTTCATTTACGCCTAATCCATATCGAGTAGACCCTGTCGTTGTGAGAATTCTTAATTCATGAGTTGTAGGGAGGGACGTATGTCACCACAAACAGAAACTAAAGCAAGTGTTGGATTTAAAGCTGGTGTTAAGGATTATAAATTGACTTACTACACCCCGGAGTACGAAACCAAGGACACTGATATCTTGGCAGCATTCCGAGTAACTCCTCAGCCGGGGGTTCCGCCCGAAGAAGCAGGGGCTGCAGTAGCTGCCGAATCTTCTACTGGTACATGGACAACTGTTTGGACTGATGGACTTACCAGTCTTGATCGTTACAAAGGACGATGCTATCACATCGAGCCCGTTGTTGGGGAGGAAAATCAATATATCGCTTATGTAGCTTATCCATTAGACCTATTTGAAGAGGGTTCTGTTACTAACATGTTTACTTCCATTGTGGGTAACGTATTTGGTTTCAAAGCCCTACGCGCTCTACGTCTGGAGGATCTGCGAATTCCCCCTACTTATTCAAAAACTTTCCAAGGTCCGCCTCATGGTATCCAAGTTGAAAGGGATAAGTTGAACAAGTATGGTCGTCCTTTATTGGGATGTACTATTAAACCAAAATTGGGATTATCCGCAAAAAATTATGGTAGAGCATGTTATGAGTGTTTACGTGGTGGACTTGATTTTACCAAAGATGATGAAAACGTAAACTCACAACCATTTATGCGTTGGAGGGACCGTTTTGTCTTTTGTGCCGAAGCTATTTATAAATCACAGGCCGAAACCGGTGAAATTAAGGGGCATTACTTGAATGCGACTGCAGGTACATGCGAAGAAATGATTAAAAGAGCTGTATTTGCGAGGGAATTAGGGGTTCCTATTGTAATGCATGACTACTTAACCGGGGGATTCACCGCAAATACTAGTTTGGCTCATTATTGCCGCGACAACGGCCTACTTCTTCACATTCACCGAGCAATGCATGCAGTTATTGATAGACAGAAAAATCATGGTATGCATTTCCGTGTATTAGCTAAAGCATTGCGTATGTCTGGGGGAGATCATATCCACGCTGGTACAGTAGTAGGTAAGTTAGAAGGGGAACGCGAAATGACTTTAGGTTTTGTTGATTTATTACGCGATGATTTTATTGAAAAAGATCGTGCTCGCGGTATCTTTTTCACTCAGGACTGGGTATCCATGCCAGGTGTTATACCGGTAGCTTCAGGGGGTATTCATGTTTGGCATATGCCAGCTCTGACCGAGATCTTTGGAGATGATTCTGTATTACAATTTGGTGGAGGAACTTTAGGACATCCTTGGGGTAATGCACCTGGTGCAGCAGCTAATCGGGTGGCTTTAGAAGCCTGTGTACAAGCTCGTAACGAAGGGCGCGATCTTGCTCGTGAAGGTAATGAAATTATCCGAGCAGCTTGCAAATGGAGTCCTGAACTAGCCGCAGCTTGTGAAGTATGGAAGGCGATCAAATTCGAGTTCGAGCCGGTAGATAAACTAGATAGCTAGATAAGTAGATTAAATTAGCTATAAATAAGGTCTAAATAAAAAAGAAGCGAAATAGAAAGATAAAAAATCAGTTACGAAATGCAGTAATTCTTCTTTTTTCTTTTAATTGATTGCAATTAAACTCGGCTCAATCTGAAAAAAAAAGATTGAGCCGAGTTTAAATAGATCTTGATACGATCATGAGACTTGACAAATCGGGATTCCTCTATTCTATATATTTAGAAAATAGAAAGGTATAATACAATAAATAAATACAAATTATAGTATTATCATATGATAATGGAATCAAATACGTGGTATTTACAGAAAAAAGTATTCCTTCATTTATTGGGATAAAATCAATGACATACAATGCATTACAAACGTATGATCATTACCCTTCAACCGGGTTATTTTATTCCACTTCTAGATAGAGAAAAAGCTAAAGGAGAATGAATGAAAAAAGACAGAGTTTGGAAGTTAGACCCCTTTCTAAGACTCTCTTCTTTCAAAAAAGAGGACATGTTGCAACTTTTAACAGGCATAATCGTGAGTCAACAAGTGACTCGAATTGCCCGTAAGAAAAGAGAATTTGTTTTCAAAATGGTAGAACTAGATGACGAAGTTTTCTATAACCTTGATGAAGAGGTAGTTTTCGTTTACGACTTCGATCAAGAGCGAGAAGTCTTTCATTTCAGATTGGACTGCTATAGAATCCGGACCCCCCGTAGAGACGTTCAAAAGGATCCTGATGGTAAGAATCATACTTTCGCGGAACTCCAGGGCTATAGGCTTCAACGCGGTAGACTTTTTGTTCCGAATTTTTCCGGAACAAACCTACGACCCAACGATACAATGAATTTTTTCTATTCACAAAGAAAAAAGATTCGGAATCGCAATGCTACTATACGCACCCAGAGGAGTATTCGGAATAATATTCTTATATAATCCATTTTTGCGCGGGGTCTTACTAACAGGACTTCGCTGCACGAGAGGAGGATTCGTCGAAAAGCTAATGTCATCCGGTATTTTGATACTCTTTTGGGGTGGTATATCGCCTTACAAAGTCTAAGGCGTAGTATGAGATCTTTAGTAGGTAAAAGAATTTGTCCCTTGATTGAGTATGCTATTTTTCCTCCTTTACCGTGCATTATTATATGCGCTTCTAGAGGAACACGTATGCAGAGAGGAAATTACAGTTTAATAAAAAAGCCTAAAAAAGTTTCAACTTTATGGCAATATCAATCAACTAAAAAGCCCTGTGTATCAATCCTTACAACAGGTCGGATAAGAGTTTCGGTATGCTGAGGGATATCCTTATTTCAGAACCTGATATGCATCTTGCGTTTGTGGGGGCCGAGAGTGGTTGAATAAGTATTGCATGTGGAAGGAAGTAGTCGAAAATGATTTTGGATTCGAAATAGGCGCATTCGACTAAGTCGTACTGAGACCCTTTTTTTAAAGGGTATTATGAAAGAGATATTTTATTTTCAAAAACGCTTTCTTTTTTTTGAATCCAATTTCAAGTTCGATTAGAAGGATAGAAAGGCCATGAGGATGGGAAAAGAAAAATCAAATCTTTTCTTTTTTTGCAAACTCCAAAATACAATAGTCAATATTCTTTATAATAGATATACTTAATTATATCATAAGAATCTTAAGATATTTTTCGAATAGATAGAAATAGTAAATTTGAATGGAGACACCTATTCTATGATGGATTTTAACTTACCCTCTATTTTCGTGCCTTTAGTAGGCTTAGTATTTCCAGCAATTGCAATGGCTTCTTTATTTCTTTATGTGCAGAAAAATAAGATTGTCTAGAACCGACGGGGCCAAATTTTATCAATGTATTTCCACGCAGGATCATAATACGGATCTTTTGTAGTGTAAGTAATATAATATGGTAGGTTATGTGGCTCTTTCTACACACAAATGCAAACCCGCTATGGATGCAGATTATGGATGCGGATATAGGCTATGAGCATAAATGCATGCATATGCGAAACCGGGCGAGTCTTTTTTAAGTGGATCAACAAATACTTTTTGAATAGAAAGTCAATGTATCTAACCAATTATTTCACAGGAGTGCTAGTTGCTGAAGGTGATTTCAGAATCAAAAAAAGTAAAGTCAAAATCATTTAGCTTATTCTCTCAATTTCAATCGACCGCAGCTGGATTTAGTATATCTAATATGAATTGGCGATCAGAACACATATGGATAGAACTTCTAAAAGGTTCTCGAAAAAGAGGTAATTTTTTCTGGGCCTGTATTCTTTTTCTAGGTTCACTAGGATTCTTAGCGGTTGGGGCTTCGAGTTATCTTGGTAAGAATATTATAGCTGTACTTCCATCTCAACAAATTCTTTTTTTTCCACAGGGGGTCGTGATGTCTTTCTACGGAATCGCGGGCCTATTCATTAGCGCTTACTTGTGGTGCACTATTTTGTGGAATGTAGGTAGTGGTTATGACCGATTCGATAGAAAAGAGGGAGTAGTGTGCATTTTTCGTTGGGGATTCCCTGGAATAAAACGTCGCGTCTTCCTTCGATTCCTTATGCGGGATATCCAATCAATTAGAATTCAGGTTAAAGAGGGGCTTTTTCCTCGTCGTATCCTTTATATGGAAATCCGGGGCCAGGGGGCCATTCCCTTGACTCGTACTGATGAGAAGTTTTTTACTCCACGAGAAATTGAACAAAAAGCTGCTGAATTGGCCTATTTCTTGCGCATACCAATGGAAGTCTTTTGAGTACCAATTGCATTTTTTTGAAATGAATTGAATGCAGAAGAATTGGAAGAAGAAAAGTTTTCTCAACACGGCACGGGGGAGAGTCCCTTCGAAATTGCATTATTGTAAGGGTATTTTGAGTATTTATCTAAAGGAAGGAACAAACGAGGATAAGAGAAAATTGCTTCTAGTTTGCTTTGTCCAAGTGGGATATATGGCGTAATATTCTTCCATTTTCATCCGAAAGGGCTTTTTTCTATTTCTCTATTCCACTCCATCTAGATCTAAGAAAGAACCCAATGCAATGAAATTCTACTAGTATACAAAAAAGAGGAATAGATACAAGGTCCCAAACCTTGTTATAGAATTTTTCCTTCAAAGAAAAAGAAATATCATATAGAGTCAGCGAATGAAATAGAGTCAGCGAATAAAGCGGATTCATTAACAACTCGATTTACAGATCAAAAATGAAAAAAAAGAAAGCATTGCCTTCTTTCCTATATCTTGTATTTATCATACTTTTGCCCTGGGGGGTTTCTTTTTCATTTAACAAATGTCTGGAACTTTGGATTAAGAATTGGTGGAATACCAGGCAATCCCAAACTCTCTTAACTGATATTCAAGAGAAAAGAGTTCTAGAAAGATTCATGGAATTAGAAGACCTTTTTATCTTGGACGAAATGATAAAAGAGAAACCGAATACACATGTACAAAAGCCCCCTATAGGAATACACAAGGAAATAATACAATTGGCCAAAATAGATAATGAGGGTCATCTCCATATTATTTTGCATTTCTCGACAAATATAATCTGTTTGGCTATTCTAAGTGGTTCTTTTTTTCTGGGTAAAAAGGAACTTGTTATTTTGAATTCTTGGGTTCAGGAATTCTTCTATAACTTAAATGACTCCGTAAAAGCTTTTTTTATTCTTTTAGTTACTGATTTTTTTGTTGGATTTCACTCCACCCGCGGTTGGGAACTACTAATTCGTTGGGTCTATGACGATCTTGGATGGGTTCCTAACGAGCTAATTTTCACTCTTTTTGTTTGTAGTTTTCCGGTAATTCTAGATACATGTTTGAAATTTTGGGTCTTTTTTTGTTTAAACCGCCTATCTCCTTCGCTTGTAGTCATTTATCATTCAATTAGTGAAGCATAAACTCATTCGATCTCCTGATATTAATCAAAATTAGCATCTTTCTTCCTTTAGAAAGAAAGCCCTTTTCCTTTTTAGCAAAATTCTTTTTTTCTATTTCTACCTGCTCAAGGTATTCATCATTCCAGTACAACTGTTGCAGTAGAATGACAACAGACTCGTGTATAGGGAACTAGATTAGCTTAGCTACCTATCTAATTTATTGTAGAAATTCCGGGATCTGCGATTGGACATGGAAAATAGAAATACTTTTTCTTGGGTAAAGGAACAGGTGACTCGATCGATTTCTGTATCGATCATGATATACGTAATAACTCGGACATCTATTTCAAATGCATATCCCATTTTTGCGCAGCAGGGTTATGAAAACCCACGAGAAGCAACTGGACGAATTGTATGTGCCAATTGCCATTTAGCTAATAAACCCGTGGATATTGAAGTTCCCCAAGCAGTGCTTCCCGATACTGTATTTGAAGCAGTTCTTCGAATTCCTTATGATATGCAACTGAAACAAGTTCTTGCTAATGGGAAAAAAGGGGGGTTGAATGTGGGTGCTGTTCTTATTTTGCCTGAGGGATTCGAATTAGCGCCGCCCGACCGTATTTCTCCTGAGTTGAAAGAAAAGATAGGAAATCTCTCTTTTCAGAGTTATCGTCCCAATAAAAAAAATATTCTTGTGATAGGCCCTGTTCCCGGTAAGAAATATAGTGAAATCGTCTTTCCCATTCTTTCCCCCGACCCTGCTATGAAGAAAGACGTTCATTTCTTAAAATATCCCATATATGTGGGGGGAAACCGAGGAAGGGGACAGATCTATCCTGATGGTAGCAAGAGTAACAATACGGTCTATAATGCAACGTCAACAGGTGTAGTAAGAAAAATATTGCGTAAAGAAAAGGGGGGATATGAAATATCCATAGTCGATGTATCGGATGGACGCCAAGTGGTTGATCTTATACCTCCCGGTCCAGAACTTCTTGTTTCAGAGGGGGAATCGATCAAGCTTGATCAACCATTAACAAGTAATCCTAATGTGGGAGGGTTTGGTCAGGGGGATGCAGAAATAGTGCTTCAGGATCCATTACGCGTTCAAGGCCTTTTGTTCTTCTTCGCATCTGTTATTTTGGCACAAGTTTTTTTGGTTCTCAAAAAGAAACAGTTTGAAAAGGTTCAATTGTACGAAATGAATTTCTAGGTCCCGGGATTTCTTACCATCAAGTTGGTAAAAAGCCGCGATTTTTTTGGCGATTGCTAGAATTCTCTATGATCTATTTTGGAAATCTTTTTTTTGTTTAGACTATTTTTTGTTTGCGAGATGTCTTGTCTGGAATTTCTTATTTCTATCTCGTGCAAAAGAGGAGAATCCAAGGCAAGGGCGAGAACAATAAAAGGAACAAACCCTTTTAGGAGGGATTGCTGGTCTTCTTAATCCTCTATTGGGCACAAGAAAAAGGCAAAAAAGCCTTTTTCTTGTGTCGATTCTTCTTGTATCGAAATAAGAATCTTTTTTCTTCCTATTCGACAAAGAATAGTATTTCTTCTTTATTCGGGTCTGTCTCTTGAACCTCTTTTGCTTAGGTTCTGGCGAGGTAGTGGACAAACAGAGGGAAAGAAAATATGGCGGGGGCGCAAATTTTTTGTGACCAAATAGAATTGCTTGACTTATTCAATTAAGTTCAATTTAGAACTTATAGAAATTTTGCAAAAAAACGTATACTCTTCCATTGAAGGCTGCTTTTTATTTTTAGGCTAGTTGAGTAGTTTTGATTAAAGTTTTATTAGTTTATTACTCTAAATTAACTCAATGATTTACAAGATACTTTCTCCGGGGAATAAAATATTGGATCCTCGATGGATCCCCTCTTTCTCCTCGCTTCATAAAAGTGAATTTATTTCATTGGCGAGGGGGGGGCTATAAATCAACCATCATTAACAAACAAAAGGAATAAATAGAGGGATTCTGACCATCAGAGCAAAGGCTTTCTCTTTGTTATTTTTACAAATCAAAATAGGAAACCCGTTTGTAGGTTATGGAATAGATTAAAAAGTCGGGTTATAAGAGTAAGAATTCCGCGGGTCCTTTCCTCTCTAATCAGATAAAGGGGGGTAAGGACCCGCTAAGTTCCTATTTTTTCATGTTTACAATCTGGTCCCTCCGATTACTATAGAGATGAACCCAATCCAGAATATGAACCGTAAAAGAAAACACCTATTAAACCAATCACAGGAATACCGGTTACAGTACCTATCAGCCAAAGAGGAATTCTTCCAGTAGTATCGGCCATTTCCCCTACTTTCCTCCACATTTTATCAAGTGGTCGTGCTAGAGACAAAAACAGTCATGGATAGTTATAAGGATGGTATCCTTCCAAATGGGGATAAGAGAATTCTTACTACTCT